GTAATAAATCGAAAATAAAGTATATTTCTGTCGATTATATCTCGCACAAATACTTTCTATACTCTTTCTTACTCTTTTTATCCCTATATTTTTTTGTACGTAATAAATCGAAAATAAAGTAAAGTTCTGATACATCTGGAAAACAAAAAAAAAAGACTAGGGGTTTTTGACAAAGAAATTCCTCTTTCAATACAAGAAAGGGGGTTTAGAAAATTTCTTTTCTTATGTCGAAGACTAGGAAGACAAAACAAATAATGCCCCCTAGAATTTTGCGTTCCCCGCACTTCTAGTTGGTTCGATTGTCCGCTTATTTATGCTAATCTCCATCCAAATTTTATGGCATTGAAATCCGGCAATAGTAATATGGCCCTGTCAATTCAATTTGAATAAAGAAAAGGCGGTAAAGCTATAAAGTCAAATAAAATAGTCTTCTTCAAAGAAAAATCTACCTATCTATAACTAAGAGTGCGTTATGACTAAGAGTCCGCTACAAGGTAGTCCCCCAAGTTCGTAGAAAAAGAGCAAGTAAATAAAAGGTTTTTCAGAATTGATTTCTTTTGATCATACAGAATTGACACCAATAATTTTCTTCTTTTTACGAACCCGATGTCGATAAATCTGCAAGTTTAGAAATTCATTTCGGCCAATTGAACCTTTTCGAACTGTTTCTTTTTAAGAACTAAAAATATTTGTGCCAAAATAACAGATGCCAAGAAGATAAAAAGGCCTTGGACACGTAATGGGTCTTGAAGTACTATTTCGGCATCTCCCTGACCAAATCCACCCACATTAGGGTTACTCGTTAATGGTTGATCCAATTTAATGGATTCACCCTCTGAAACAAGAATTTCTGGTCCTGGAGGGATAATATCAACCACTTGACGTCCGTCCGATGGATCTGTTATGATTATTTCATATCCCCCTTTTTCTTTTCGTATGATTTTGCTTACTATGCCCGCTCCTGTAGCATTATAAACTGTATTGTTACTCTTGCTTCCGTCGGGATAAATCTGACCCCTTCCCCTATTCCCTCCTACATATATAGGATATTTTAAGAAGTGAACATCTTTCTTAATAGCGGGGTCGGGGGAAAGGATAGGAAAGGTGATTTCACTATATTTCTGGCCGGGGACAGGCCCTATTACAAGAATATTTTTTTTTTTAGGGCGGTAGCTCTGAAAAGACAAATTTCCTACCTTTTCTTTCATCTCGGGAGAAATACGACTGGAAGGGGCTAATTCAAACCCCTCCGGTAAAATAAGAACAGCCCCCACATTCAAACCCCCCTTCTTACCATTAGCAAGGACCTGTTTCACTTGCTTATCATAAGGAATTCGAACAACTGCTTCAAATACAGTATCAGGAAGTACTGCTTGTGGAACCTCAATATCCACGGGTTTGTTGGCTAAATGACAATTGGCACATACAATACGCCCAGTCGCTTCTCGTGGATTTTCATAACCCTGCTGTGCAAAAATGGGATATGCACTTGAAACGGGTGCCCGAGTTATGATATATACCATGAGCGATACGGAAATAGATCGAGTAATATGTTCCCTTATCCAAGAAAAAGTATTTCTAGTTTGCATGGTCTAATCATTGGTCTGAAAATTTCTACAATAAATTCGGTAGGTCGCTAGTACAGTCTCCTATCCACGATTTTGCTACTTATTGGAATCATTTTACTGAAATACTATAGTATAAAAAAGTATAAAAATAGTATGAAAACCCCCCGGATAGCATTTTATTTTTTTAATACTTATGTAGAACTACAAAGTAAGAAACGTTCTAATTGGATTAATATTGGTGGATCGTTTATCAATCATTCATTGAATGATAAATAACTACAAGTGATGGAGATACACGATTTAAATAACGAAAAATCCAATATTTAAAAATAGTATCGAGAATAACCGGAAAAGTGGAAACAAGACCAGATATAATTTGATCATTATGACCAAATCCAAAATCTTTGTACACAGAACCAATCATTAGTTCCCAGCCGTGGGGTGAATGAAATCCGATACATAAATCGGTTAATAAAAGAATCAAAAAGGCTTTTACTGTATCACTTAAGTTATATAGAAATTCCTGAGCCCAAGAGTTAAGAATAACAAGTTGTTCATTACCTAAAAAAAAATAACCGCTTAGAATAACAAAACAGATTATATTTGTCGAGAAGTGTAAAATTATATGGATATGATCCTCGTCGTATATCTTGATTAATTGGATCGTTTCTTTGTGAATTCCTATAAGAAACCTTTGTAAACATGTCTCCGAGTATTCCTTGATCATTTCTTCCAAGAATAGGGTTTCATCTAATTCTATGAACTTTTCTAGAATAGTTTTTTCTTGAATATCATTCAAAAAAATTTCGGATTGGCCTATATGCGCCCAATTAATAACCCAAGACTCCATACTTTTAGTAAATGAGAGAGAAATCCACCAGGGCAGAAATACTATAGATGCAAGATACAAAAGAGGAGTGAATGCTTTCTTTTTTGCCATTTTTCGCCTGTTAATTTTCCACTCCATTTGTCGACTTTATATGATCGAATCTTTTTTTCAAACATGAGTTGTAGACAAGGCATCAAACCTATGAATCTGTTTGATTTGTTATTTTGTTTTGAATCTAGAAATAGACCAAGACTCCACTTCGAATTAGACTTAAGAAATAATAAAAAATAGTGTTGTCAAACATCTCAATTCATCAAATTCTAAACAACAGTCTCCTTTCGATGAATGGCCGAAAGAAGTACTTTAAGGAATGAATATTATTAAGATTTTGAGATGAAAGAACCCCTTATTCTATCAAAATATCCAATATTTCAAAAAAGTTTAAATGATTCGTCATAGTCAAGAATAGAATAACTGAGAGAAATATATTGTAATGGTCAAAAAAATGGGCGGCAAAACAAGACAGAAAAAGGCCAGTTATTATTAAGAAAACCCATTATTGTTATTGGATTATTAAGTAATAAAGAACACAAATGAAAGGATAAAAGGCCGATTGAAAAAAAAAAAAAATGGGCGGCAAAACAAGACAGAAAAAGGCCAGTTATTATTAAGAAAACCCATTATTGTTATTGGATTATTAAGTAATAAAGAACACAAATGAAAGGATAAAAGGCCGATTGAAAAAAAAAAGAATTTAAAAGATATCGTTTATTTGCATCTGTTTATCTCAATCTAAAAGTATCACTTGGTTATAGAAAAAATATGATTTTTGCATTTTTTTCCTCCTGCTGAGAAAGCATTCGTTCTTCAGCCCAGTTCCTTTTCTCAAAATCAAAATACTTCAATTGGTACGCGCAAGAAATAGGCCAATTCCGCGGCTTTTTGTTCAATTTCCCGTGGAGTCAAATTCTCATCAGTACGAGTCAACGGAACAGCCCCCCGGCCTCTGATATCCATATAAAGGACAGGACGAGCATAAATACCCTCTTTAACTTCTATCCGAACGGATTGAATATCTTTTATAAGGAATCGGAGGGATATGCGACGATTTTTTCCGGGAAATCCCCAACGAAAAATACGCACTATTCCTTCCTTTCTATCAAATCGATCATAACCACTACCTACATTCCAGGAAATTGTGCACCACAAATAGGAACTAATAAAGAGACCCGCGATCCCGTAGAAAGACATCACGATCCCCTGTGGAAAAAAAACGATTTGCTGAGACGGGACAAAAGATATCAAATTCCTACCAAGAAAACTGGAAATTCCAACCAACAAGAATCCTAATGAACCTAAAAAAACGATAAGGGCCCAGCAAAAATTACTTAGTTTTCTAGACCCCGTTATAAGTTCTATCCATATATGTTCTGATCGACAACTCATACTTCATTCGATTACATTTTATTGAAATTGAGAGAATACCCCAAATGGTTTTGGCTTTACTTTTTTTTGTTTCCAAATGCACTTTCATTAATCATTAACTAGTACTAGTTTGGTGTGAACTAGCACTAGTTTAATGGGAACTTTTAGGGGTAATTCATCAAACTTGTTTAGATCTAAAATAATAACATACCCTTCGTATAATCCCAATATACATATCGATATACATATAGATCGACCCACTTTACATTTTAGGCACCCGGCGATCCTTATCTATTTGAAACTGGCTGAAATTCAGTTACCTATAGATCATTTTCTGCAGGCATAAGAGCTTTTTGCTTTATGTTCGGCAGAAATCACATGTTCTAACATATTTTATTTTCCGAAATAAATATCTATGTTATGCTACAAGTCTAATTTTCAACAAAAAAAACGAATGAGATTGGGTCCCCTCAGATCTAAATAATCTTGTTTTTTTGAACATGAAGAAATAAAGAAGCCATTGCAATTGCTGGAAATACTAGGCCTACTAAAGGCACAAAAATAGAGGGAAAGTTGAAAGCTGTCATAAAATGGGGTACCTCGGTTTATTATTTGTACCTGTTCTTATTTTTTTTAATATCATATGTTATATTTATACTAATTATAATTAGTAATTGTAGTTATTATTAATTAATTCAATTTGACAATTTTGAATTAACAGATCTTAGTGAGTATATATACTAATTATAATTAGTAATTGTAGTTATTATTAATTAATTCAATTTGACAATTTTGAATTAAAGATCTAAGTGAGTATATAGAATAAGGAAAAAGTCCAAGGAATGTAGAACTAAATAAATGGACTTATTCATCTACCTATATCTACATGAAAGATACATATGATAATCCATTTTCTTCGTTTCTTTGTGTTTTGTTCTTGGCTTCCAATTTAATTAATAAAGAAAGAGTTATCCGGAACTTTTTATTTTGATTCTTTCTACAATTAGATCTTAAGTGGCTAAAGAAAACTCCCTTTTTAGTTACTTTGATTCCGATAAGCTTAATACTTGTTTGCTACTCCCTCCGTCCAATTTCTTCGTTTCTTTGTGTTTTGTTCTTGGCTTCCAATTTAATTAATAAAGAAAGAGTTATCCGGAACTTTTTATTTTGATTCTTTC